TTTCAAGTAATTGTAGTAAAACTTTACCTGTTGATCCTTTGGCTTTTCCAGCGATACGAACGTATTTAAGTAATTGCCGCTCTGTCAGACCATAATGAAAACGCAATTTTTGTTTTTCTTCTAGACGAATACGATATTGCGACCTTTTCCCGGAACGCGATTGGTTTCTAAGATCACTTCCAGCTCTAGGCCTTTTACTAGTTAGTCCCGGTAAAGCCCCTAGACGGCGTATTTTTTTAAAACGAGGTCCTCGGTAACGAGACATAAAGACTCCTTTCTTTATTTTATTTAAATTTCATTTTACAGACTAAATTAAGACTAAACTAAACGATAAACGAAGCAAAATCTACTGAAGTACTGTCCTTCAAAAAAGAATGAGATGAATTGTATCAATATCCAGACTCTTTTGTATCTTTGTATATATATTTTGTATATTTGTATATATAGGAATATAGGAAATTAAGGATCCTTTTCCTGATTTATTCTGTAGAGATCTAACTGCTCCAATTCGTTTTTTATTCATAGTTGGAAGTTCCTGCGACATAATAGATCGGTGACCTTTGGAAAAAAGGGGAAGAAGTCTTTTCAATATTCCTTGATTTCAAGGAGACATTATCAATCATGTAACAAATCAAATAAATAGAGAAAAGCCAACTATCGGAATCGAACCGATGACCATCGCATTACAAATGCGATGCTCTAACCTCTGAGCTAAGTGGGCTCACATAACAGAAATTGTGCGAATTCAGTAAACTACGAAGATCTTAGCTATTCATAATTAATAGGAATATAGACAGAATAATTAATATAGAAAGAATAAAATAGAATTTAGAATGTATATACCATAAATAAGTATTAATATAATGATATAGAAATATAACGATATAGAACATTTCATTTTAAAAATGATAGAAATATCAAAAAAAAAAATGAAATTTTAAATTAGAATCTAATTTTCAAATAGAAATAAAGACAATATCAAAATAGAAATATATACAATCTCATTTTTTTTTTATCAATGACTAGTTTTATATATATTATAATGATATAATGATTAGTTATATATATTCTAATTAGAATGATAATAATTATTTATAGCAATTATAGCAATTATATATATTATATAATTTCATAATAATTAATAATAATAATTTCATAATAATTAATAATAATAATTAGAATATATATATAATTATTATGATTATTATAATCATGATTATTATAATCAAGGATGCAATTCAGAAAGGATGCAATTCAGATCATAATGAAACATTCCTCCGGTTTATGAAACATTCCTCTGGTTTCATTCAGAAAGGTAGGGGATAAGGATAAAATGAAAGAAAAAAAAAAGAATCGACCGTTAGAGTATTACAAATATCGCGGAAAAATGAGAGGGGAAGAGGTATATAGCACAATATATATGCTAAATATCCATCCATATTGAATTGCGGATACAGAAATGATAGAATCATTTCTGAATTAGACCAAATGTCGGTCCTCCGATAGAGATGAAAGAAGATAGGCAAGAAATTAAACAAGAAATCAAATACAAATAAGAGAAGACACTTTATCGATACAGGAATCAATATCTAATGAATTCAATTAAATGGTTCCCACATAGCATAAATGAAAGAAAGAAGAGGATGGCATCAGGATGAGATCCTAGTCTTAAAACAAATTAAAGGGGATATGGCGAAATTGGTAGACGCTACGGACTTGATTGGATTGAGCCTTAGTATGGAAACCTACTAAGTGAGAACTTTCAAATTCAGAGAAACCCTGGAATTAAAAATGGGTAATCCTGAGCCAAATCCTGTTTTCATAAAACAAAGAAAACAAACAAGGGTTCAGAAAGTGAGAATCAAAGAAAAAGGATAGGTGCAGAGACTCAACGGAAGCTGTTCTAACGAATGGAGTTGACTGCGTTACATTGGTAGAGGAATCCTTCTATCGAAACTCTAGAAAAGATGAAGGATAAACCTATATACGTACATATACGTACCGAAACATCATATCAAGCGATTAATGACGACCCGAGTCTGTATTTTATGAAAAATGGAAGAATTATTGTGAATCGATTTAAAGTTTAAGGAAGAATCGAATATTCAGTGATCAAATCATTCACTCCATAGTCTGATAGATCTTTTGAAGAGTTGATTAATCGGACGAGAATAAAGATAGAGTCCCATTCTACATGTCAATGCCGACAACAATGAAATTTATAGTAATAGGAAAATCCGTCGACTTTAGAAATCGTGAGGGTTCAAGTCCCTCTATCCCCAATAAAAAAGGCGCGGTTTACTCCCTAATTACTTATTTAGACTCTTTTTTCGTCAGCAGTTCAAAAAAATGAGTTATGTTTCTCATTCACTCTACTCTTTCACAAATGGATCCGAGGAGAAATGTTTCTCTCTTATCACGAGTCTTGTGATATATACGATATACGCTCAAATGAACATCTATGAGCAAGGAATCCCCATTTGAATCATTCACAATCCGC